GGCAAAAGTTTACAATTGAGGTATTTTATTACATGTAAATAAAGTCTAGAATGACGAAAATCAAGGTCTTTTAGGTTCTTTATTTATTTTTATTAAATCATTAAGTTTCATTTCTATGACCTAGCAGATTCTAAAGATATAAATTTGAGAGGAGAACTAAGAGTTCCAAACCAAAAATTTTTGGTTTGACAAATCTTGTATGGAATCAAAATTTTATTATTTCAAGTAATTTTTGATCCAATTTAACGGATCGTTCACATATCTATATTTCTTTTTTATGAAGAGAATATTATTTATAGAAAAAATAGATAATGAATAAGAAATAATAATTTGTTTTGAATAATAGATGTCTTTCACATCCAACTATAACAATGATTTTCAAATGGCAGTTCCAAAAAAACGTACTTCTATATCAAAAAAGCGTATTCGTAAAAATATTTGGAAAAGGAAAGGATATTGGGCGGCGTTAAAAGCTTTGTCATTAGGGAAATCTCTTTCTACTGGGAATTCAAAAAGTTTTTTTGTACGACAAACAAATAAGTCCTAAAATATTGGAATAATCGGAATGGATTTGACTCAAAAATTTGGCTCAATACTTTTTTAATATGAAATTAACAATGGGCAGTCCCTATTCTAATCAATATGAAATAGACCAGGTTTCCATCTTATAAGATGTCTAAAAAAAAGAATTCTTCTTTTTTCTGAATTCTAAAAAAAAAAAGAATAAAGAAACAAATACAAGATTTTTTATTTCTTTGTAGTATATTTTCACTAATATTTTTGTGGTGGGGAGTCTTATTTTCCCCATCGACCTTTACAATACTGAACAATTTTTCTCTTTCTCGGGAAGGGCAGATATAATATTTTTAGTTCAAATTAATGGATTGTTGAAACTAATGGATTACATGGTAAAAAATTTTGGATAACTTTATGACTTCTTAATTTATAATTTTTAGTAATTACTATATGAAATGGATTTACCATATATCTCCAATTTTGACCCCAATTAATAAAAGAACGTCATTGTTGAGATATTATGTATAACTAAACTGTCAATGTACAAATAATGTGTCACTTTAAAATAATCCAAAATAACCTATTTTGGATTCATTGAGAAAATTTATTTTTTGTTTGAAATTTATGAAATCAGATAAACGAGAAATAATGAAGTGAAGTATCAATAAAAGTAAAAAATGAAAACAGTTTTTTTATTCTATCGAGAGAATAATCTACTTACAAAAGTTGGATTTTAGAATAGGATAAACTACGTCAAAGCCCTAAGATAAGTAAACGGACACCCTAATAAATGAAACTAATGAACCTTCAAATTGACTTTTGAACTCATTTTTTTTACCAATTTGAGTGTTGACGAAAAAACTTATTTGATTGAATTGACTTGTTCAATATCGACGATTGAATATAAATAGGCTATTATTAGTTCGAGTAAGCCGCTATGGTGAAATCGGTAGACACGCTGCTCTTAGGAAGCAGTGCTAGAGCATCTCGGTTCGAGTCCGAGTGGCGGCATAACATCTTCTAAAAGATATCCAATAGATCCTATAATAAAAATAAATTAAATTCCCGATTTCTAATTCTTAATTAAGATTAATTTAGGGGATTCCCTCCCTTTTTTCATTTTTATGATATTTTCAACTTTAGAGCATATATTCACTCATATTTCCTTTTCGATTGTTATAATTGTAATTATAATTCATTTGATAACCTTATTGGGCAATGAAATCATAAAACCATATGATTCGTCAGAAAAGGGGATGATAGTTACTTTTTTATGTTTAACAGGATTATTAATCACTCGTTGGATTTATTCGGGCCATTTCCCACTAAGTGATTTATATGAATCATTAATCTTTCTTTCATGGAGTTTCTCCCTTATTCATATAGTCCCTTATTTCAAAATAAGAAAAAATTATTTAACCGAAATAACTGCCTCAAGTACTATTTTTACCCAGGGCTTTGCTACTTCGGGTCTTTTAACTGAAATACGTAAACCCACAATATTAGTACCTGCTCTACAATCGGAGTGGTTAATAATGCACGTAAGTATGATGATATTGAGCTATGCGGCTCTTCTTTGTGGATCCTTATTATCAGTAGCACTTCTAGTCATTACATTTAGAAAGATTTTTTATAGTTATAAAAGTAATCATTTCTTAAAATTAAATGAGTCTTTTTCATTTGGTGAAATCCAATACAAGAATGAAAGAAACAATATTTTTCAAAAAAATTACTTTTTGTCTGCTAAGAATTATTACAAGGCCCAATTGATTCAACAATTAGATTATTGGAGTTATCGTGTGATTAGCCTAGGATTTATATTTTTAACCATAGGTATTCTTTCAGGAGCAGTATGGGCTAATGAAGCATGGGGATCATATTGGAGTTGGGATCCAAAGGAAACTTGGGCCTTTATTACTTGGATCGTATTCGCAATTTATTTGCATATTCGAACAAATAAAAATTTTCATGGGGCAAATTCCGC